ACTCTATTATGGATTTCTGACCACATTCTCCATAGGGCCCTCTTCTCTCTTCCTTCTCCGAGCTCGGGTTATGGAAGAAGGAACCGAGAAGGAGGTATCAGCAACAACTGGTTTTATTACGGGACAGCTCATGATGTTCATATCGATCTATTATGCGCCTCTGCATCTAGCATTGGGTAGACCTCATACAATAACTGTCCTAGTTCTACCGTATCTTTTGTTTCATTTCTTCTGGAACAATCACAAAAACTTTTTTGATTATGGATCTACTACCAGAAATTCAATGCGTAATCTCAGCATTCAATGTGTATTCCTGAATAATCTAATTTTTCAATTATTCAACCATTTCATTTTACCAAGTTCAACGTTAGCCAGATTAGTCAACATTTATATGTTTCGATGCAACAACAAGATGTTATTTGTAACAAGTAGTTTTGTTGGTTGGTTAATTGGTCACATTTTATTCATGAAATGGGTTGGATTGGTATTATTCTGGATACGGCAAAATCATTCTATTCGATCTAATAAGTACCTTGTTTCAGAATTGAGAAATTCTATGGCTCGAATCTTTAGTATTCTCTTATTTATCACCTGTGTCTACTATTTAGGCAGAATGCCGTCGCCTATTGTCACTAAGAAACTGAAAGAAACCTCAGAAATGGAAGAAAGGGGAGAAAGTGAGGAAGAAAGCGATGTAGAAACAACTTCCGAAACGAAGGAGACTAAACAGGAACAAGAGGGATCCGCCGAAGAAGACCCTTCCCTTTGTTCGGAAGAACAGGAAGATCCGGAAAAAATAGATGAAACGGAAGAGATCCGAGTGAATGGAAAGGAAAAAACAAAGGGGGAATTCCACTTTCACTTTAAAGAGACATACTATAAAGATAGCCCAGTTTACGAAGATTCTTATCTTGATACCTATCAAGATAATTGGGAATTGGGAAGACTTAAAGAAGAGAAAAATGAAAAGACTTATTTCTGGTTTGAAAAACCTCTTGTGACTTTTCTTTTCGATTATAAACGATGGAATTGTCCATTGCGATATATAAAAAATGATCGGTTTGAAAATGCTGTACGAAATGAAATGTCACAATATTTTTTTTATACATGTCCAAGTAATGGGAAACAAAAAATATCTTTTACATATCCACCTAGTTTATCGACTTTTTCGGAAATGATAGAACGGTCTTTGTACACGACAAAAAAATTATCCCATGGAGACCTGTATAATTATTGGGTTTATACCAATGAACAAAAAAAATACAACTTGAGCAATGAATTAATAAGTCGAATAAAAGCTCTAGAAAAAGAAAAAAAAGAAAAGGGATTTCTTTCTCTAGATATGCTAGAAAAAAGGACTAGATTTTGCAATCATGAGAATGAACAAGAATGCTTGACCAAAACATATGATCCTTTATTGAGCGGACCATGCCGTGGAGCAATAAAAAATTTTGATTTACGTACAATCATGAACGATTTTATCCCTTATATGGAATCTTCCATAAAAAGTCTTTGGATAAATAAGATCCATGGGCTACTTCCTAATAATTTCCGAGAATTTGAACATCAAAAGAATTCACTTGGTGGTGGTAAATCATTTTTGAATTATATTGGTAATTCCTTAACTTCACTTTCTTTTGAATTCACACCCAATTTTTGTTTGAAAAACAGTTCTTTATTGGCAGAACAAAGAAAAATTGATTCAGAAAGTCAAGCAAAATCTTTGAAATTTGTATTCGATATAATTACAATTGATCCAAATGATCAAACAACTAGAAATGAATCTATTGGAATAGAAGAAATCAGTAAAAAGGTTTCTCGATGGTCATATAAATTGACCAATGTTTTGGAAGAACAGGAGGAAGAAAATGAGGGAAAATCGACAGAACATAATGAAATTCGTTCAAGAAAAGCCAAACGTGTGATAATTTATACTGAAAATGAGAATAATACCAATTCTATTACTAATAAGGATAATAATATTGATAGTGATCAAACAGAAGAGGTGGCTTTGATACGCTACTCGCAACAATCGGATTTTCGTAGGAATATAATAAAAGGATCCATGCGTACTCAAAGACGTAAAACAGTTATTTGGCAAATGTTTCAAGCAAATGCGCATTCCCCCCTTTTTTTGGATCGAATAGACAAAACATTTTTTTTTTCTTCTTTTGATATCTCTGAAATGATGAATCTCATTTTTAGGAATTCGGTCGAGAGAGAACCGGAATTGAAAATTTCCAATTTTGAGGAGGAAGAGACAAAAGAAAAGAAAAAAAAAAATGAGGAGAAAAAAAAAGAGGAAAATGAACGGATAGCAATTTCAGAAACTTGGGATAACGTTATATTTGCTCAAGTAATAAGAAGTTCAATGTTAGTAACCCATTCTTTTCTTAGAAAATACATTGTATTGCCTTCATTGATAATAGCTAAAAATATTGTCCGTATTTTATTATTCCAATCGTCCGAGTGGTATGAGGATTTGAAGGAATGGAATAGAGAAACACATGTTAAATGCACCTATAATGGTGTTCAATTATCGGAAACAGAATTTCCCAAAAATTGGTTAACAGACGGTATTCAGATAAAGATTCTATTTCCTTTCTTTCTTAAACCTTGGCGAAGATCTAAAATACGATCTCATCATAGAGATCCAATGAAAAAAAAAAAAGGAAAAAAAGAAGATTTTTGTTTTTTAACAATTTGGGGAATGGAAGCAGAAGTTCCTTTTGGTTCTCCCCGAAAACGGCCTTCTTTTTTGAAACCTATTTATAAAGAACTCAAAAAAAAAATTAGAAAAGTAAAAGTTCTAAAAGTTTTTAAAGAAAAAAAAAGATGGGTTATCAAAATGGTTCTAGTTATAAAACAAAAAATGAAGGAACTTGAAAAAGTAAACCCCATTTTCTTATTTGAATTGAGGAAGGTAAAAGTATATAAACCGAATGAAAATGTAAGAGATTCTAAAATAAATAATAAGATTATTCGCGAATCAACCATTCGAATTCGATCCATGAATTGGGCAAATTACTCACTCATAGAAAAAAAAATAAAGGATCTTGCTGATAGGACAGTCACAATCAGGAATCAAATAGAACTAGAACGAATTACAAAAGACAAGAAAAAAATAGTTCTAACTTGTGATGATAAAAAATCGGAATCACAGAAACATATTTTGCAGATATTTAAAAGAAAAAAGATCCGATTTATACGTAAATTAAATGATTTTATGAAATCATTCATTGAAAAAATATACATAGATATCTTTCTACGTATGATTACTATTTTTAGGATCAATGCACAACTTTTCCTTGAATCAATAAAAAAAATTATCACAAAATCGATTTACAACGATGAAACAAATCGAGAAGGAATTGATGAAACAGATCAAAATACAATGAACTTTATTTCGACTATAAAAAAATCGTTTTCTAATACTAATATCAGCAATAATAATTCAAATATTTATTATTATTATAATTATGATTTATCCTCCTTGTCCCAAGCATATGTATTTTACAAATTATCACAAACCCAATTATTTAACAAGTATCACTTGAGATCTGTACTTCAATATACCAGGACCCATTCTTTTATTAAGGATAAAATCAAGGATTATTGTATGACACGAGGAATATTTGATTCCAAATCAAAGCAAAAGAAAATTTATAAGTCTGGAAAAAATGAATGGAAAAACTGGTTAAAGGGCCATTATCAATACAATTTATCTCAGACAAAATGGTCTCGATTAGTACCTCAAAAATGGCGAAATAGAATCAACCAACGTTCTATGATTCAAAATAAAAACTCAATTAAATTTGATTCACATAAAAAAGAAAAAGACCAATTAATTCATTACATGAAGCAAAATTACTATGCGATGGCAGTGGATTCATTGACGAGTCAAAAAGAAAAATTTAAAAAACACTACAGATATTATCTTTTATCACATAAATATATGAATTATGGGAATAGGAAGGACTCATATATTTATGAATCAACATTACAAGTAAAAGGAGACCAAGAAATTCCATACAATTTCAATACACTGAAACCCGAATCATTTTATGTATTGGTAAGTATACCTATTAGTAATTATCTAGAAAAGGAATATATTATTGCTACACATAAAAATCTGGATAGAAAATATTTTGATTGTAGAATTCTCCATATTTGTCTTAGAAAAGATATTTTTTCTAAGACAATTCATCAAGGAATTAAACCATCCAATCAAAAAAGTGTTTTTTTTGATTGGATGGGAATGAATCAAGAAAAGGTTTATCGTACCATATCAAATCTAGAACCCTGGTTCCTCCCAGAATTTGTGCCACTCTTTGATGCATATAGGATTAAACCATGGATCATACCAATCAAATTTCTTCTTTTTGATTTTGATTTCTATGAAAATATTAGTCAAAATAAAAGCATCAACATAAATCAAAATCAAAAAAAAAATCTTCAGATATCACCTAATCAAAAAGAATATCTTAAATTAGAAAATTCTAACCAAGAAAAAAACGAACAACAGGGACAAGAAAATCTTGGATCAGATCTACGAAAACAAAACAAAAAAAAAAATGTTGAAGACAATTACGCGAGATCAGACATTAAAAAAGGTAAAAAGGAAAAACAATCCAAGAAAAAGAAGGAAACAGAATTCAATTTCTTCCTGAAAAAATATTTCCTTTTTCAATTAAGATGGGATGACTCCTTGAATCAAGGAATGATCGATAATATCAAGGTATATTGTCACCTACTTAGACCGATAAATCCAAGTAAAATTGCTATATCCTCGATTCAAAGAGGAGAGATAAATATGGATGGAATGCTAATTCATAAAGATCCAACTCTTACAGGATTGATAAAAAAAGGAATATTGATTGTCGAACCGATTCGTTTATCTATAAAAAGGGATGGAAAATTTATTATATATCAAACCCTAGGTATTTCATTGATCGATAAAATTAAGCACCAAACTAACAGAAAATGTATAAAAAAAAGATATGTTGATAAGAATAATTTTGATAAATCCGTTGCAAGACACGGCAATATGCTTGTGAATGGAGACAAAAGTAATTATGATTTCTTTGTTCCTGAAAATATTCTATCTCCTAGACGTCGTAGAGAATTGAGAATTCTAATTTGTTTTAATTCTCGTAATTGGAATTTTGTGGATAGAAATCTAGTATTTTGCAATGAAAAAAGCAACATAAGAAACTCTGGAAAATTTTTGAATGAGGACAAGCATTTTAATACTAATACAGATACAAATAAATTCATTAAATGCAAATTGTTTCTTTGGCCCAATTACCGATTAGAAGATTTAGCTTGTATGAATCGCTATTGGTTTAATACCAATAATGGCAGTCGTTTCAGTATGTCGAGGATATATATGTATCCACGATTCAGAATTTGTTAATTGTATATTTCCTATATATCTGTGATATTTTTCGGTAGATGAAAGCCGAAAGATATACATATACGCTGTATTACATTCTGGTACATGACACGGATTTAATGGCGTATCAACTCAATTGGATCTAGGACGAAATCGGCAGAATCCTTTTAGGTACAAAGAAATCATTCTCTTCCATGAATGTAGAAATGTATTTTCTCTTTCTTTTCTATTCTATCCAAATCAAATTGAAAATTTGATTTGGATAGAATAGAAAAAAATAGGAAAAAATCCAAATTTTTGTGTGTACTAGATTAAAATAACTGGCATAAAGATTATTATTTTTATTTTTCCTGATCGATTCGGTAAAGTAAAATAAATCCATGGGAAAGAAAAAAAGATAGAAAAATTTTTTTATGATCAAAAATTCATTCATCTCGGTTATTTCACAAGAAGAAAAAGAAGAAAACAAGGGTTCTGTTGAATTTCAAGTATTAAGTTTCACCAGTAAGATACGTAGACTTACTTCCCATTTGGAATTGCACAAAAGAGATTTTTTATCCCAAAGAGGTCTACGAATAATTCTGGGAAAACGTCAACGGCTCCTGGCTTATTTGTCAAAGAAAAATAGAGTCCGTTATAAGAAATTAATGGATCAGTTGGATATTCGGGAACCCAAAACTCGTTAATTTAATCGTTTGAATTTTTTTTTAATAGTTATTTTATTAGATTTTTCATTTTGATGAACCTCGTTTTGAGGAATTCGTGGAATAATGAATTAAGGAAGAAAAAATATGACTATACCGGCTACAAGAAAAGATCTCATGATAGTCAATATGGGCCCTCACCACCCATCAATGCATGGTGTTCTTCGACTGATCGTTACTCTCGATGGTGAAGATGTTATTGATTGCGAACCCATATTGGGATATTTACACAGAGGAATGGAAAAAATAGCAGAAAACCGAACAATTATACAATATCTTCCTTATGTAACACGTTGGGATTATTTAGCTACTATGTTCACAGAGGCAATAACGGTAAATGCACCAGAACAATTGGAAAATGTTCAAGTACCTCAGAGAGCCAGTTATATCAGAGTAATTATGCTGGAGCTGAGCCGTATAGCTTCTCATTTGTTATGGCTTGGACCTTTTATGGCAGATATCGGTGCACAGACTCCTTTTTTCTATATTTTCAGAGAGAGAGAATTGTTATATGACCTATTCGAAGCCGCCACAGGTATGCGAATGATGCATAATTATTTCCGCATCGGAGGAGTAGCTGCTGATCTACCTCATGGCTGGATAGATAAATGTTTGGATTTCTGCGATTATTCTTTAACAGGAGTTGTTGAATATCAAAAACTTATTACACGGAATCCCATTTTTTTGGAACGAGTTGAAAGAGTGGGCATTATTGGTGGAGAGGAAGCAATAAATTGGGGTTTATCAGGACCAATGTTACGAGCTTCTGGAATCCAATGGGATCTTCGTAAGGTTGATCATTATGAGTGTTACAATGAATTCGATTGGGAAGTCCAATGGCAAAAAGAAGGAGATTCATTAGCTCGTTATTTAGTACGAATAGGTGAAATGGGGGAATCTGTAAAAATTATTCAACAGGCTCTAGAAGGAATTCCTGGAGGTCCCTATGAGAATTTAGAAGTCCGACGCTTTGATAGAGCAAAAAATTCCGAATGGAATGATTTTGAATATAGATTTATTAGTAAAAAACCTTCACCCAATTTTGAATTGTCGAAACAAGAACTTTATGTCAGAGTAGAAGCCCCAAAAGGAGAATTAGGAATTTATTTGATAGGGGATAATAGCATTTTCCCCTGGAGATGGAAAATTCGTCCACCCGGTTTCATCAATTTGCAAATTCTTCCTCAGCTAGTTAAAAGAATGAAATTGGCTGATATCATGACGATACTAGGTAGTATAGATATCATTATGGGAGAAGTTGATCGTTGAAATGATAATTGATACGACAGAAGTACAAGCTATCAATTCTTTTTCTACATCGGAATCCATAAAAGAAATCTATGGATTCATATGGATGTTTGTATCCATTTTTACCCTTATATTTGGAATCATAATAGGGGTACTAGTAATTGTGTGGTTAGAAAGAGAAATATCTGCAACGATACAACAACGTATTGGGCCTGAATATGCTGGTCCGTTGGGAATTCTTCAAGCTCTAGCAGATGGGACTAAATTACTTTTTAAGGAGGACCTACTCCCATCTAGAGGAGATATTCGTTTGTTTAGTGTCGGACCGTCTATAGCGGTCATATCAATTCTACTAAGTTATTTAGTAATTCCTTTTGGATACCGCCTTGTTTTAGGTGATCTCAGTATAGGTGTTTTTTTATGGATCACCATTTCAAGTATCGCCCCTATTGGGCTTCTTATGTCAGGATATGGATCGAATAATAAATATTCTTTTTCAGGTGGTTTACGAGCTGCTGCTCAATCTATTAGTTATGAAATACCATTAACTCTATGTGTGTTATCAATATCTCTACGTGTGATTCGTTGGAACATGAACTTTTACCTCTTTCCTAGAAATAAATAAAGAAAAGAGGTTGAATGTATTGAATAGATATTTTTTTATTCATCGATGAGTTAAACCAGATAGTTATATGAGTGAAACAAAACAGCTTATAAATTTGCAGTAAGAAGAGAAAATCTCATTCCCTATGTACAAGAATGAAATTAAAGTAAACATAAGCAGTGTAAACTGTTTACCCCAAGATTGAGATTCTTTGATTAGTCATCATATCTTGAAGCGGGTGCAAAAGATCAACTGTATGGAGTTTCCACTACTGCCTTGTATGTATTAACATACCGGGGATCAATCAAAAATCGGTGGACAGTTAGGAACACCAAGGTACACAAAGGATTAGTAATGGGGATAATGTAAGGTATCAAAAAAAGAGATATTTCTGCATAAAACGAATCATAATAAGGGCTTTAAGTTGGTAGAAATGATCAAGAAGTATCTCCCTACGATTCCGATCTCGAGTATGCTCCTATTCACCGATTAAAGAAATAACTATCAAGAACGAATTAATCCTTTATTTTTTTCTAAATACCTTCTTCTGAGACAGAAGAACAGGAACAAAAGAAATGGGATGCAATAATCGAATGAATGAATAAAAATTTTTATAAAATAAAAAAAGATCTTTATTTATTCTTTCTTTCCTATATCCGTATTCATACATACGGAATTCTTATCATTATTCATGAACTAATGCATATATATATTGATAACGAATATTTTATTGAAAGATTAAGTTATTACCGAACAAAGAAAAATTATCATTATAAGGATGAGATCAATTCGGAAGCACTTTTTTTCTTATTCTAGCGGACAGAATTCCATTGGTCTAATTTGGGACTGGGACTCTCCGATGTATCTTTATTCGATCTATCCTCCAAAGAGGCTGAAAATACCGAACCAGTCCTTACATTTATTTGTGGCCATAGAGGAGCCGTATGAAGCTGAAGTTTCATGTACGGTTTTGTAATAGCGATGGGAACAGTGATGTTATTATCGACTATGATTATCTAATAGTTCAAGTACAGTTGATATAGTTGAAGCACAGTCAAAATATGGTTTTTGGGGGTGGAATCTGTGGCGTCAACCTATAGGGTTTATTGTTTTTCTAATTTCTTCTCTAGCCGAATGTGAGAGATTGCCATTTGATTTACCGGAAGCAGAGGAGGAATTAGTAGCAGGTTATCAAACCGAATATTCAGGTATAAAATTCGGTTTATTTTATATTGCTTCTTACCTAAATCTATTACTTTCTTCATTATTTGTAACAGTTCTTTACTTAGGTGGGTGGAATTTTTCTATTCCGTACATATCTATTCCTGAACTTTTCGGAATAAATAAAATGGCCGGAGTTTTTGGAATTACAATTGGTATCTTTATTACATTAGCTAAAGCTTATTTGTTTCTGTTCATTCCTATCACAACAAGGTGGACTTTGCCTAGGATAAGAATGGACCAGCTATTAAATCTTGGATGGAAATTTCTTTTACCTATTTCTTTAGGTAATCTATTATTGACAACTTCTTCCCAACTTGTTTCACTATAAATAAGAAAATACGATAACGATATTCCAGATTCATAACCTCTTTCAAACAAGAGAAAGAAACATCAATTTATTCCTGGATATTTACAATATGTTCTCTATGGTGACTGGGTTCATGAATTATAGTCAACAAACAATACGAGCTGCAAGGTATATTGGTCAAAGTTTCGTAATTACCTTATCCCACACAAATCGTTTACCTATAACTATTCAATATCCTTATGAAAAATCGATCACATCAGAGCGTTTCCGTGGTCGAATCCACTTTGAATTTGATAAATGTATTGCTTGTGAAGTATGTGTTCGTGTATGCCCGATAGATCTACCCGTTGTAGATTGGAGATTTGAAAGAGATATTAAAAAAAAACAATTGCTTAATTATAGTATTGATTTTGGGGTCTGTATATTTTGTGGTAATTGTGTCGAGTATTGTCCAACAAACTGTTTATCAATGACTGAAGAATATGAACTTTCCACTTCTGATCGTCACGAATTGAATTATAATCAAATTGCTTTGGGTCGGTTACCAATGTCAATAATTGGAGATTATACAATTCAAACAGTTATGAATTCGACTCAAATCAAAATAGACAAAGATAAACCCTTTGATTCAAGAACGATTACCAATTACTAAAATTTTGTTTTGATATAAAAGACCCAAGCTTTTTTATTTTGTTTGGTCAGTAACTACAAATAATAACTAATAATTATTGATTGTTGAGAATTATTCTTTGATTTAAACTGAGAATATATTTTTCGTGATGATTTCGAAATATACAATCCCCATTACTCTTTTCTCGATAATTTTATCTATATCTACATTAATCCATATAAAAAAAAAGTTTTAATTCAATTAGGAATGTATCATATACAAGACAAGAAAAAAATGGGGCAACCCCTTTTCCTTTCCTGGACCATTCAGTAAGGTCATGAAATATTTCGACTTATTTATTAATTTATTATTTTAATAATGGATTTACCCGGACCAATACATGATATTCTTGTAGTATTTTTTGGATCAGTTCTTGTATTAGGAGGTCTGGGAGTAGTATTACTTACCAATCCCATTTTTTCTGCCTTTTCGTTGGGATTGGTTCTTGTTTGTATATCCTTATTCTATATTCTATCGAATTCCTATTTTGTAGCTGCCGCACAGCTCCTTATTTATGTTGGAGCTATAAATGTCTTAATCATATTTGCTGTAATGTTCATGAATGGTTCAGAATATTCCAATGATTCCTATTTTTGGACCATTGGAGATGGGGTCACTTCACTGGTTTGTACAAGTATTCTTTTTTCACTAATTACTATTATCCCAGATACGTCATGGTACGGAATTTTTTGGACTACAAGATCAAGCCAGATTATGGAACAGGACCTAATAAGTAACATTCAACAAATTGGTATTCATTTATCAACAGATTTTTATCTTCCGTTTGAACTCATTTCCATAATTCTTTTAGTTTCCTTGATAGGTGCAATTACTATGGCTCGTCAATAACAAATACTTAGAATGAAATTCTAAGATTTCAATTCTAAGATTTAGAAATTCTAAATAAATAAAATAAATGGAAAGGTTTAAGGTTTTTATAAGGTTTTTAATTAAACCTATCTATTGCCAATACCTTCTTTTATTCTGTAATCGTTCTATTCTAATCAATCGAATCGGTTGAATTGTTGTTCATATTAAAATGAATCGAGATTGATAAGGAGTTAGTCAATGATGTTCGAGCATGTACTTTTTTTGAGTGTCTATTTATTCTCTATCGGTATCTATGGATTGATCACAAGTCGAAAGATGGTTAGAGCACTTATGTGTCTTGAGCTTATACTCAATTCGGTTAATATCAATCTCGTAACATTTTCTGATATATTTGATAGTCGCCAATTAAAAGGCGACATTTTCTCAATCTTTGTTATAGCTGTTGCGGCTGCTGAAGCAGCTATTGGGCTAGCTATTGTTTCATCAATCCATCGTAACAGAAAATCAACTCGTATCAATCAATCGAATTTGTTGAATAATTAGTTATGATCATAAGATACATAATATCACATAGAATATTAATCTATTAGATATTATATTATAATTTTAATATAATATAAATTTATTCTAATCTAATTTTATTAGAATTAATATGTTTTTATTAGAATTAATATGTTTTTATTAGAATTAATATGTTATTATTAATTATTTTATTATAATTATCATATCATTATATAATAATAAAATAATAATTAATATACTTATTTATTATTATTATTTTATTATTATTTTGATTTATCATTATTTTGATTTTGATTATTATATTATTATAAATATATAAAATATATATATATTTTTAGTATTGAATTAATTTACTATTGAATAATAAATATTTTCATATTGAATAAATACTTTGAATTAATATTGAAATATTGACCAATTTGTTGGTCAATTTGAATTCACATGTGCAACTCGCATGATCATGGTTGTTGAAAGAGAAATCAAAGTCTCTTGGACTTTTCTCATGAACAGGTTTAGAAATATATTGATTCTTAAAATTTTGATAAACCACCGCTTCGTCTGGTGTCTACAATATAAATGTATGATTCATTTACTACTATTTTTACCAGATCGAAAATTTTTTATGCTCAAAACTGGAATTTATAGATCCAATGTCACATTCAGTAAAAATTTATGATACATGTATAGGGTGTACTCAATGTGTACGAGCCTGCCCCACAGATGTATTGGAAATGATACCTTGGGACGGATGTAAAGCTAAGCAAATTGCTTCCGCACCAAGAACCGAAGACTGTGTAGGTTGTAAGAGATGTGAATCCGCCTGCCCAACAGATTTTTTGAGTGTCCGTGTTTATTTATGTGATGAAACAACTCGCAGCATGGGTCTATCTTATTGATACGTTACAAAAAACTCCACTTGAATCATTTGATTCCTCTTTACCGACAAAAACCCGTACTCGATAAAATTTATTATTTCGAGCACGGGTTTTTCTGGTCAAAACATATCTTGTCTTTATCACGAGTTATTTTCCTTGGTTAACAATACTTGTAGTTTTGCCGATATTCGCGGGTTCTTCAATTTTCTTTTTTCCTCATAGAGGAAATAAAATGTTTAGATGGTATACTATTTGTATATGCTTATTAGAACTCCTTCTAACAACCTATGCATTCTGTTATCATTTCCAATTGGACGATCCATTAATCCAATTGGAAGAAGATTATAAATGGATAGATATTTTTGATTTTCACTGGAGACTGGGAATCGATGGACTTTCCATAGGACCCATTTTACTGACAGGATTTATCACTACTTTAGCTACTTTAGCAGCTTGGCCAGTTACGCGAGATTCGCGATTGTTCTATTTCCTGATGTTAGCAATGTACAGCGGTCAAATAGGATCATTTTCTTCTCGAGACCTTTTACTTTTTTTCATCATGTGGGAGTTAGAATTAATTCCTGTTTACTTACTTTTATCCATGTGGGGAGGAAAAAAACGTCTCTACTCGGCTACAAAGTTTATTTTGTACACAGCAGGGGGTTCTATTTTTCTCTTAATAGGAGTTCTAGGTATGGGTTTATATGGTTCCAATGAACCAACATTAGATTTTGAAAGATTAGCTAATCAATCATATCCTGTGGCATTGGAAATAATATTATATTTTGGTTTCTTTATTGCTTATGCTGTCAAATCGCCGATTATACCCCTGCATACATGGTTACCAAATACCCATGGAGAAGCACATTACAGTACATGTATGCTTCTAGCTGGAATCTTATTAAAAATGGGAGCATATGGATTGATTCGGATCAATATGGAATTATTACCCCACGCTCATTCTATATTTTCTCCCTGGTTGGTAATAGTTGGAACGATGCAAATAATCTATGCAGCTTTAATTTCTCTCGGTCAACGCAATTTTAAAAAGAGAATAGCCTATTCCTCTGTATCTCACATGGGTTTTACAATTATAGGAATTGGTTCTATAACCGACATGGGACTCAATGGAGCCATTTTACAAATACTCTCTCATGGATTTATTGGTGCTGCACTTTTTTTCTTGGCGGGAACGAGTTGTGATAGAATACGTCTTATTTATCTCGACGAAATGGGAGGGATATCCATCCCAATGCCAAAAATATTTACCATGTTCAGTAGTTTCTCGATGGCTTCTCTTGCATTGCCAGGAATGAGTGGTTTTGTTGCGGAATCAGTAGTATTTTTTGGAATAATTACTAGTCCAAAATATCTTTTAATGCCAAAAATACTAATTACTTTTGTAATGGCAATTGGAGTGATATTAACTCCTATTTATTTATTATCTATGTCACGTCAGATGTTCTATGGATACAAACTATTCAATGTTCCACACTCTAATTTTTTGGATTCTGGACCACGAGAACTATTTGTTTCAATTTGTATCTTTCTACCCATAATAGGGATTGGTATTTATCCCGATTTCGTTCTCTCGTTATCAGTTGACAGGGTACAAGCTATCCTATCTAATTACTTTTATAGATAGTGTTTCATTAATGAGACAAAAAGTCTTATAATTCTTTAATTTTAAAAAAATTTTAAAATCGTTCGCTGTACAATGCAAAAAAATAAAGTGAATTAGAATTGTAATGAGATGCATTTCGAGTTTTTGTTTTGACAGGTTGTCAAAACAAAAACTCGAACAAGCAAACTTTCGTTATATATGGGACAATATTCTTATGTATTTTTCATGTAGCTTATTCAATTAGATGTTAATGTGAATGAACCATAACTATGTAAACCTATTCCTAATAGATTGACCCCAAAATAGCATATCCAAATTATAAAAAATCCTATAGAAGCTATAAGTGCCGAATTCGTACCTTGTAAACTTTGATTTGTTCTAGTATGTAAATAAATCGCGAATATGGTCCAAGTAATAAATGCCCAAGTTTCCTTCGGATCCCAACTCCAATAAGATCCCCATGCTTCATTGGCCCATACTGCTCCACATAGAATGCCTATGGTTAAAAAGGTAAACCCTAAACTAATCATACGATAACTCCAATAATCCAAACGCTGAGTCAATTGATATTTGTAATAATTTCGAAATGAAAGAAAAGAAGGGTTTTTAAAAACCCTTCTTCTTTTTTCATTCAAGTATTTAATCTCACCAAAGAAAAATGGTCTAATTAAGAAATTATTGCTTTTACAAAAAAAATTTATGTTGTTTCGAAATGTAATGATTAGAAGAGCAATTGATAATAACGATCCGCATAAAAGAGCTGCATAGCTCAATAACATCATACTTACGTGCATCATTAACCACTGAGATTGTAGAGCAGGTACTAATATTGCGGATTGATGCATTTCAGTTGAAAGACTCGACGTAGCGAAGCCTTGAGTAAAAATAGTACTTGGGGTAGTTATTATGCTTAAATCATTTTTATGGTTCAATTTCTTGGAAATTATATGAATAATAAATAAACTACATGAAAGGAAGATTAATGACTCGTATAAATTACTTAACGGAAAATGTCCCGAAGAAATCCAACGAGAAATTAATAATCCTGTTATAGAGAAAAAGGTGGCTATCATCCCTTTTTCCGATGAATCACGTAATCCTACGATTTCGTAGACTAATAAGTTCATGAAATGAATCGTAATCACAATTGAAATGATCGAAAAAGAGATATGAGTTAATATATGTTCTAAAGTCACAAATATCATAAAAAAAGTGTCCCATTACAGAATTGAAATCGGAAATTGAATACAATACATTATAGGATACATTGTGTCTCTTTTAGAGGATGCCGCCACTCGGACTCGAACCGAGATGCTCTAGCACTGCTTCCTAAGAGCAGCGTGTCTACCGATTTCACCATGGCGGCTTACTTGAAATAATAATATCCAATTCATGTTGAATCGTCAAGAATCAAGGATTCAATATAGTCTAGGAAACATTAGAATCGATGAAAAAAGACTCGTTTAAATTCATATTTGAATCTTCATTCAATAAAATAATCCTTAGTTAGTATCGTCCTAGGTTCAGTTTTAACAATCAACTTTCACGTACTATAAACTAAGTTCCCCCGATACAGTTGAAATTTCGATAGTTTTGCTCTCAGTCGAGGTATAGAATTAAGAATTGTCCTTTTTCTTTCGATTTTTTTTTTCAATAAAAAAAATCAAATAACTAAGATCTCATATGTATTACAATTTCATCACTAAATCCATTAAAAAAAAAGAGTTTAAATTTCTATGGCAATTGTACTATTCACAATAGAAAAATAGGATTAAGATTTTCTATTGTGAATAGTTAATGGATAGGGAAAAAATACTATTCTTAATAAGAATAAGAACCCAATATACAGAAAACTCTTATTCTACATACCGCAGCTAGTTATAACTAATATTGAGTAGTTCAATACATTAATTAATGTGAATCGTTCATCTTAAAAAATTTTCAGTTCTTCGGACTATGTCAATTCCGATTATCTCAAGACTTTATTATTTGTTTGTCGCACAAAAAAACTTTTTGAATGTCCGGTAGAAACCGATTTTGCTAAAGAAAAAGCTTTTACTGCAGTTAAATATCCTTTTTTCTTCCAAATATTCCTACGAATATGTTTTTTTGACATAGAAATACATTTTTTTGGAACTGCCATTCAAAAAAGGGTTACTCATTTTTATTTATCGTTGTATGTGAAAGACATGTATTGTTCGGAATAGATCCTTTTTTTTAATCATTATCTATACTTTATTCTGTGAATAATAGTTTTTTTTTTAACTTTCAACATTTAACATAATTTAACACTTAACATAAAATAACAAATAATATATATATATTAATATATATATTAATATTACATTTTTTTTCATTATTATTGTTTATTCTTTTCGAAAGAGATAAGAATTGGTGAATCGGAAACAATTATTAATTATAAAATATAAAAAAAAATCTCAATTTGTTTGTTTTCTTATGGAACATACATATCAATATGCATGGATAATACCTTTTCTTCCACTTACAGTTACTATGTCAATAGGATTTGGACTTATACTTATTCCGACAGCAACAAAAAATATTCGTCGTATATGGGCTTTTCCTAGTATTTTTCTGTTAAGTGTAGCTATGGGATTTTCGGCCAATCTGTCTATTCAACAAATAAATGGAAGTTTTATTTATCAATATCTATGGTCTTGGACCATAGATATTGATTTTTCCTTAGAGTTTGGATATTTGATCGATCCACTTACTTCTATTATGTCAATACTAATTACTACTGTTGGAGTCATGATTCTTATTTATAGTGACAATTATATGTCTCACGACCAAGGATATTTGAGATTTTTTGCTTATATGAGTTTTTCCAATACTTCCATGTTGGGATTAGTTACTAGTTCTAATTTGATACAAATTCATATTTTTTGGGAACTAGTGGGAATGTGTTCCTATTTATTAATAGGGTTTTGGTTCACACGACCGATTGCCGCAAGTGCTTGTCAAAAAGCTTTTGTAACTAATCGTGTAGGAGATTTTGGTTTATTATTAGGAATCTTAGGTCTTTATTGGATAACAGGTAGTTTGGAATTTCGGGATTTGTTCGAAATAGCTAATAACTTGATCCATAATAATGGGGTCAGCTCCTTATTTGCTACTTTGTGCGCCTCTTTATTATTTGTCGGTGCAGTTGCTAAATCTGCGCAATTCCCCCTCCACGTATGGTTACCTGATGCCATGGAAGGACCTACTCCTATCTCGGCCCTTATACACGCTGCTACTATGGTAGCAGCAGGAATTTTTCTTGTAGCTCGGCTTATTCCTCTTTTCATAGACATACCTTATATAATGAATTTCATTTCTTTAATAGGTATAATAACAGTACTATTAGGAGCTACTTTTTCTCTTGCTCAAAGAGACATTAAAAGAAGTTTAGCTTATTCTACAATGTCTCAATTAGGTTATATTATGTTAGCTCTAGGTATAGGTTCTTATCGAGCGGCTTTATTCCATTTGA